GCAGCTGTAGCTTAAACGAAAAGCATAACACTGAAGATGTTAAGATGGGCCCTCACCTCACCCCGGTAGCACAAAGGCTTGGTCCTGGCCTTACTGTCGGCTGTAACTCAAATTACACATGCAAGTATCCGCACCCCCGTGAGAATACCCATAGCCCCCTTTATGAGGGCATGGAGTTGGTATCAGGCGCACGACTAGATCTAATGTAGCCCAGAACACCTTGCTTAGCCACACCCCCAAGGGTACTCAGCAGTGATTGACATTAAGCCATGAGCGAGAGCTCTACTCAGTTAGAGTTAACCAGAGCCGGTAAAACCCGTGCCAGCCACCGCGGTTATACGGGAGGCTCAAGTTGACAGAACCACGGCGTAAAGGGTGGTTAAGGAGGAATATAAACTAAAGTCGAAAGAATTCAGAGTTGTGATAAGCCCACGAAGACATGAAGAACACCCACGAAAGTGACTTTAATACCCCTGACTCCACGAAAGCTGGGACACAAACTGGGATTAGATACCCCACTATGCTCAGCCCTAAACATAGACTGAAATTAACACATTCTATCCGCCCGGCAACTACGGACACTAGTCTGAAAGCCAAAGGACCTGGCGATGCTTCACATCCATCTAGAGGAGCCTGTCCTATAACCGATAATCCCCGTTAAACCTCACCCCCCCTTGCTCCTGTCCCGCCTATATACCGCCGTCGTCAGCTTACACTGAGAAGGGATAAAAGTAAGCAAAACTAGCAAAGCCCAGAACGTCAGGTCGAGGTGCAGCTCATGGGAGGGGCAAGAGATGGGCTACATTTGCTCACTTAGAGCAAATACAGATACCTCGTTGAAACACGAGATTGAAGGAGGATTTAGTAGTAAGCAGGGAACAGAGCGCCCTCCTGAAACCGGCACTGAAGCACGTACACACCGCCCGTCACCCTCACCAAGCGCCTGGAAAACCCTAACTAAGATGAGCCTAACTGCAAAGGAGAGGAAAGTCGTAACATGGTAAGTGTACCGGAAGGTGCACTTGGTCAAGACAGGGCGTAACTAAGAAAGAATAGTATCTCACTTACACCGAGAAGTCCCCCGTGCAAATCGGGGCGACCTGACACCCACAGGCTAGCCCAACCAACCAAATCCACCAATCCCCCTTCAATAAACCCAAACACCCACCAATACACAAGTAAAACATTCTCCCTCCCTAGTATAGGCGACAGAAAAGGAAAGAGGAGCTATAGCACTAGTACCGCAAGGGAAGGCTGAAAGAGCAATGAAACAACGCTAAAGTAAAGAACAGCAGAGCTTACCCCTCGTACCTTTTGCATCATGAGTTAGCTAGTATACCCAAGCAAGGAGCACCATAGCTTGATACCCCGAAACTGGGTGAGCTACTCCAGGACAGCCTATATAGGGCAAACCCGTCTCTGTGGCAAAAGAGTGGGAAGATCCTTGAGTAGAAGTGACAGACTTACCGAACTCAGTTATAGCTGGTTGTCTGAGAAATGGATATTAGTTCAGCCCTCCTCCTTTTTACCTCATGGGCCACAGTGCTCTTATGATAAAAAGAAGGGGGAGGAGTTAGTCGAAGGGGGTTCAGCCCCTTTGAAAAAAGACACAACTTTTTAAGGAGGATAAAGATAGCAACCAAGGGCAGCGCTTCAGTGGGCCTGAAAGCAGCCAACTTAGCAGAAAGCGTTAAAGCTCAAGCGCAACATAACCCATAAATCTCATTAAAACTTTCTAAAGCCCCATAATTTATCAGACCTTTCCACCCTGTGGAAGAGAACATGCTAATATGAGTAACAAGAAGACACTACGAGCTTCTCCCCGCACACCCATAAATCGGAACGGACAACCCACCGAATATTAACGGACCCAAAACATAGAGGGCCCTGGGAAACAGCAAATGAACTGGAAGACCACCCACCCCCAGCCCGTTGACCCCACACTGGCGTGCATGAAGGAAAGACTAAAAGAGAGAGAAGGAACTCGGCAAACAAATGAAGCCTCGCCTGTTTACCAAAAACATCGCCTCTTGCTAACTACTTGTAGAATAAGAGGTCTAGCCTGCCCAGTGACAATATGTTCAACGGCCGCAGTATTTTGACTGTGCTAAGGTAGCGCAATCACTTGTCTTTTAAATGAAGACCTGTATGAAAGGTATGACGAGGGCTTGACTGTCTCCTCTCTCCGGTCAGTGAAATTGATCTCCCCGTGCAGAAGCGGGGATTCAAGCATAAGACGAGAAGACCCTGTGGAGCTTAAGACAACCGTGGTAGCCCATGTCAAGGATCCCACCTAAGGGAAAGAACTAATTGGACCCTGCCCTAGTGTCTTAGGTTGGGGCGACCATGGGGAACACCCAACCCCCATGAGGACCGGGAGCACTGCAGGGAAAATCCCCCAGCCTTTGACCACCCTCCTAGAAACCCGGGCTCCGGCCCTAGTTCACGAAAAATTCGACCTATACTGATCCGGCCCAAGCCGATCAACGGACCAAGTTACCCCAGGGATAACAGCGCTATCCCCTCCCAGAGCTCATATCGACGAGGGGGTTTACGACCTCGATGTTGGATCAGGACATCCTAATGGTGCAACCGCTATTAAGGGTTCGTTTGTTCAACGATTAAAGTCCTACGTGATCTGAGTTCAGACCGGAGTAATCCAGGTCAGTTTCTATCTATGGAGACGCTTTTTTCTAGTACGAAAGGACCGAAGAAAGAGGGCCCATGCTTCCCAGTACGCCCTACCCCCACCTGATGAAAACAACTAAATCAGGCAAGGAGGCGCAACCCTCGGCACTTAGATAGTGTGTTGGAGTGGCAGAGCCCGGCAATGCAGGAGACCTAAGATCCCCCGACGAAAGTTCAAGTCCTTCCCCCAACTTGTGTTTGATATATCCATCCTACTGACGCACCTGATTAACCCTCTAGTGATCATTGCCCTTGTACTACTTGCAGTCGCTTTCCTAACACTAATTGAACGAAAAATCCTAGGCTATATGCAACTGCGAAAAGGTCCAAACATCGTTGGGCCTTATGGGGTCTTCCAGCCTTTTGCTGATGGCATCAAGCTCTTCCTCAAAGAGCCGGTCCGCCCCCACGCTTCGTCACAGGCATTGTTTATGCTTGCGCCCATACTAGCACTTACTCTAGCCCTCCTAATTTGAGCGCCCCTTCCGCTCCCACACCCCCTTGCAAACCTCAATCTAAGTCTTCTCTTCATTCTTGCCATCTCAAGCCTAGCGGTCTACTCTATTCTTGGCTCTGGCTGAGCTTCCAACTCCAAATACGCACTAGTTGGAGCACTACGTGCGGTGGCCCAAACCATCTCTTATGAAGTAAGCCTCGGCCTAATTCTTCTTTGTGTAATTATGTTTGCCGGGGCGTTCTCCCTCCAAGTATTTGCTACCGCCCAAGAAAATATATGACTTGTCTTCCCCGCCTGACCCCTAGCAACTATATGATTTGTCTCAACCCTTGCTGAAACAAACCGCTCCCCCTTTGACCTAGCAGAAGGTGAATCTGAACTGGTTTCTGGGTTCAACGTCGAATATGCAGGGGGACCTTTCGCCTTGTTTTTCCTGGCCGAATACGCCAACATCCTATTCATGAATGCTCTTACAGCCACCCTTTTCCTCGGCACCTCGACCCACCACTCGACACCTGTCAGCACGTCTACTAAGATTATACTTAAACTGCTTCTTCTAGCACTAGTATTCCTATGAATTCGAGCAGCTTTCCCCCGATTCCGGTATGACCAGCTAATACATCTTATCTGGAAGTCCTTCCTACCATTGGCCCTTGCACTGCTCCTCTGGCACTTGGCCCTTCCACTCTCTTTAGCTTCACTCCCACCCCAAGCTTAACCTGGAGTTGTGCCTGAAACACAAGGGCCACTTTGATAGAGTGGAACATGGGTGTTAGAATCCCCCCAACTCCTTCTTAGCAAAACCAAGAGTAAGGTAAGTTAAATAAACTATCGGGCCCATACCCCGAACATGCAAGTGAGAACCCCGCCCTTACTAGTGAACCCGTACATTTTATCGACCTTCCTTATAGCCCTAGGCCTGGGAACCACCATCACATTTGCCAGCTCGCACTGGCTCCTTGCCTGACTAGGACTAGAGATCAATACTTTAGCTATTCTCCCACTCATAGCCCGCCACCACCACCCTCGCAGCGTTGAAGCATCTACTAAATACTTCCTTGCCCAAGCCACCGCAGCAGCAACTCTTCTCTTCGCCAGTACAACCAATGCCTGACTAACGGGACATTGGGGCATCTGTGACACAATCCACCCTCTACCAACAACTCTTGTTGTACTAGCACTATGCTTGAAGATAGGCCTTGCCCCTATGCACGCGTGACTGCCAGAAGTGCTTCAAGGAGTTGATCTGTACACCGGACTAGTTCTCTCCACCTGGCAGAAACTTGCACCCTTCGCCCTCATGTTACAAGTCCAAACCCCCTCCACCAGCACCCCCCTGCTACTAGTAGGGGCTCTTTCTATTCTAATTGGAGGCTGAGGAGGACTGAACCAGACACAGCTTCGTAAACTATTGGCCTACTCCTCAATCGCCCACCTAGGCTGAATGGTACTAATCATACAATTTTCTAGCGGACTAAGCCTAATTGGTTTAGTACTGTACCTAACAATAACATTTCCACTTTTCATCGCATTTAAAACGAATAATGCTACTTCGATCAACCAACTTGCCGTCTCCTGAACAAAATCCCCCTCTCTCACGGCGCTGACCCCCCTGCTACTGCTCTCTTTAGGAGGACTGCCCCCCTTAGCGGGGTTTATACCCAAATGACTAATCCTTACAGAGCTGACAAAACAAGGGCTAGTTGCAATCGCCGCCCTAGCCGCATTCTCGGCTCTTTTAAGCCTATACTTCTACCTTCGCCTCTCGTACGCAGTTGCACTTACTATCCCACCAAACAACATCTCGGGCACCCTCGGCTGACGACTGTTTCTCCCATGCACTCCCCTTCCTCTTGCCTTTTCTGCTGCTCTATCCCTTACCCTCCTCCCGCTCACCCCGGAGATCACCGCCCTACTAATCACTTAGAGACTTAGTTAAATAATAGAACGAGGGCCTTCAAAGCCCCAGGTGGGGGTGTAAATCCCCCAGCCTCTGCCCCGCACTAGACAGGCAGGTCTCGACCCTGCGAACTCTTAGTTAACAGCTAAGCGCCCAAACCAGCGGGCCTCTATCTACTTCCCCGCCTGTCCGAGAAGGAGGCGGGGAACCCCCCGCTCTCACCTGTGGCGACGACGCGTTGACTTTTCTCCACGAATCACAAAGACATTGGCACCCTTTATTTAGTATTTGGTGCTTGAGCTGCAATAGTAGGGACCGCACTAAGCCTCCTTATTCGGGCAGAGCTTAGTCAGCCAGGGGCCCTTCTCGGCGACGACCAGATTTACAACGTTATCGTCACGGCCCATGCTTTCGTAATAATCTTCTTTATAGTAATACCAATCATGATCGGGGGGTTCGGAAACTGACTAGTGCCCCTTATAGTCGGAGCGCCAGACATGGCCTTCCCGCGTATGAACAACATAAGCTTTTGACTACTCCCTCCTTCATTTCTGCTCCTCCTCTGCTCATCAGGGGTAGAGGCAGGGGCCGGAACGGGGTGGACCGTATACCCCCCTCTTGCCGGCAACCTCGCCCACGCCGGGGCATCAGTTGACTTGACTATTTTTTCACTTCACCTCGCTGGCGTGTCCTCAATCCTAGGTGCTATTAACTTCATTACTACAATTATTAACATGAAGCCTGCCCCCATGACAATGTATCAAATGCCACTGTTTGTATGAGCAGTACTGATTACAGCCGTACTGCTACTCCTTTCGCTGCCCGTACTAGCCGCAGGGATCACTATGCTTCTTACAGACCGCAACCTAAACACAGCATTCTTCGACCCAGCAGGAGGGGGTGACCCAATCCTCTATCAACACCTTTTCTGATTCTTTGGGCACCCAGAAGTCTACATCCTTATCCTTCCAGGATTTGGAATGATCTCACACATTGTAGCCTACTACGCAGGCAAGAAAGTGCCCTTCGGCTATATGGGGATGGTCTGGGCCATGATAGCAATCGGCCTATTGGGGTTCATTGTATGGGCCCACCATATGTTCACGGTTGGGATAGACGTCGACACCCGGGCATATTTTACTTCTGCCACAATGATTATTGCTATCCCCACAGGGGTAAAGGTGTTCAGCTGACTGGCAACCCTCCATGGCGGCAAAATTAAATGAGAAACCCCCATGCTCTGGGCTCTTGGCTTCATTTTTCTATTCACAGTAGGGGGGCTTACCGGAGTAGTACTATCTAACTCGTCCCTGGACATCGTCCTTCATGACACATACTACGTTGTTGCCCACTTCCACTACGTACTCTCAATGGGAGCTGTCTTTGCTATTGTCGCAGGATTTGTTCACTGGTTCCCCCTTTTCTCGGGCTACACACTTCACCCTTCCTGAACAAAAGTGCACTTTGGCGTAATGTTCACAGGCGTAAACCTAACCTTCTTCCCCCAACACTTCCTTGGCCTTGCAGGAATGCCTCGGCGATATTCAGACTACCCCGACGCGTATACGCTATGAAACGGGGTGTCTTCAATCGGGTCTCTGGTATCCCTCGTCGCAGTAATCATGTTCCTGTTTATTATCTGGGAGGCCTTCAGTGCCAAGCGAGAAGTACTATCAGTTGAATTAAGTATGTCTAACATCGAATGACTTCACGGGTGCCCTCCCCCCTACCACACCTTTGAAGAACCAGCATTTGTTCAGAACCGGCAACTTCCAGGCCGTGTGACATAATTAGCAGGGCGCTAGCTAGCACACTAACTTGCATGTATAGAGTCGTGGGTGACAACCCACGCGCCCCAACGTGGCACACCCCGGACAACTCGGACTCCAAGACGCAGCCTCCCCTTTGATGGAGGAATTACTCCATTTTCATGACTACACCCTTATGGTTATTATCTTAATTAGTATCATGGTTGCATACATCATGACTACAACCGTCACAGCAAAAGTTACAAATAAGTTGGTTCTAGACTCCCAAGAGATTGAGATTGTATGGACAGTACTCCCAGCAGTTGTACTAGTCACCATTGCTCTCCCATCACTCCGCCTGCTCTACATGATGGACGAAGTTAACACACCCCATATGACAGTGAAAGCTATTGGTCACCAATGGTACTGAACCTATGAGTACACAGACTTTGAGGACCTTGAATTCGACGCCTATATGATTCAAACACAAGACTTGACCCCTGGCCAATTCCGACTTCTAGAGGCCGACCACCGCGTTGTGGTACCCTCCCGATGTCCCGTGCGCGTTCTAGTAACAGCGGAGGACGTCCTTCACTCATGAGCTCTACCAGCACTCGGGGTAAAAGCAGACGCAGTCCCCGGCCGGTTAAATCAAACATCTTTTGTAATTCAACGTCCAGGAATCTTCTATGGCCAATGCTCAGAAATCTGCGGTGCAAACCACAGCTTTATGCCTATCGTGGTAGAGTCTACCCCCCTGCAGCACTTTGAAGAATGGTCAGTCCTAATGTTGGATGAAGCCTCGCAGAGAAGCTAAACAGTTAAAGCGCCAGCCTTTTAATCTGGAGATTGGTGGCTAACGCCCACCCTTTGCGAAATGCCCCAGCTGAATCCGGCCCCTTGACTCATGATCCTAGTGTTCTCATGACTTATTTTCCTGACAGTGGTTCCTATTAAAGTAACCGCTCACATCACACCTAGTCACCCTGAGCCCGGATTAACGTCGACCTCAGACAAGGCGATATGAACTTGACCATGACAGTAAGTTTTTTTGATCAATTCGCATCCCCCTCATACCTGGGCATTCCCCTTATCGCACTAGCCATCGCTCTGCCCTGACTGCTCTTTCCAGCCCCAACTGCCCGATGAGCAGTTAACCGACTTGTGGCCCTTCAGACTTGGTCGCTCAACGGATTTACTAGCCACCTCTTACTTCCAATAAACACCCCCGGCCATAAATGAGCAGCCCTATTTGCCGCCTTACTCACATATCTGATTACAATTAATGTACTAGGACTTCTTCCGTACACTTTCACCCCCACTACCCAGCTCTCCCTCAGCATGGGACTAGCTGCCCCGTTGTGGTTAGGAACGGTCCTCACCGGGCTCCGCAACCAACCTAACCACGCCTTGGCACACCTTTTGCCCGAAGGTACTCCCACCCTGCTGATTCCCATCCTAATTATTATCGAAACAATCAGCCTATTTATCCGACCTGTGGCCCTAGGAGTACGACTAACAGCCAACCTCACAGCAGGACACCTTTTAATGCAACTTATTAGCACCGCCGCCTGTGTCCTCCTCCCAATCATGCCCACTGTAGCTATCCTATCTGCAGCGGTGCTCTTTCTGCTTACACTACTTGAGGTGGCGGTCGCTATGATTCAGGCCTACGTATTTGTTCTCCTCCTAAGCCTCTATCTGCAAGAAAATGTATAATGGCCCCTCAAGCGCACCCCTACCATATAGTTGACCCAAGCCCGTGGCCCTTAACCGGGGCCGTTGGTGCATTAGTACTAACTTCAGGCCTTGCAGTCTGATTTCACTTTCACTCCACTTTGCCCTTGTCACTGGGTGTCGCCCTTCTAGTCCTAACCATATACCAGTGGTGACGAGACATCGTACGGGAGGGGACTTTCCAAGGACACCACACGCCCCCTGTCCAGAAAGGCCTGCGGTACGGTATGATCCTATTCATCACATCTGAAGTTTTCTTCTTTCTAGGCTTCTTTTGGGCCTTTTATCACTCAAGCCTAGCACCAACACCAGAACTAGGCGCCCTATGGCCCCCGGCAGGCATTAACGCACTAAACCCCTTTGAGGTCCCCCTTCTTAACACAGCTGTACTTCTGGCCTCCGGAGTCACCGTAACATGGGCCCACCATAGCATCATGCAGGGCAAACGGGAACAAGCAGTTCAATCGCTCGCACTCACTATCTTTCTTGGTGTGTATTTTAGTTTTCTTCAAGGACTAGAATATCATGAGGCCCCATTTACGATTGCAGATGGCGTATACGGCTCCACCTTCTTTGTAGCCACTGGTTTCCACGGCCTTCATGTACTCATGGGAACTACTTTCCTGGCTGTTTGCCTCCTGCGACAAGCCCAATATCACTTCACCACCCTCCATCACTTCGGCTTCGAGGCAGCTGCCTGATACTGACACTTCGTAGACGTTGTATGACTGTTCCTCTATGTGTCAATTTACTGATGAGGATCGTAGTCTTTTTAGTACAACTTAGTATAGGTGGCTTCCAACCACCTGGTTTTGGTTAGAGCCCAAAAAAAGATAATGAGCCTACTTATGACTATCATCGGCATCGCCTCCATTTTATGTTGAGTCCTAGTGATTGTGTCGTTTTGGCTACCCATCATAAACCCGAACCATGAGAAATTATCGCCCTACGAATGCGGCTTTGACCCTGTAGGATCCGCCCGCCTGCCCTTTTCTGTCCGGTTCTTTTTGGTGGCCATCCTCTTCCTTTTGTTTGACCTCGAGATTGCCCTCCTTCTACCCCTTCCATGAGGACATCAGCTTGTCACCCCGACTAGCACCTTTACCTGGACAGCGGCGGTCTTATTATTACTTACTTTCGGCCTCATTTATGAGTGACTTCAAGGTGGCCTTGAATGAGCTGAATAGGCAACTAGTTTAATTAAAACTCTTGATTTCGGCTCAAGCACTTGTGGTTTAAACCCGCAGTCGTCTAAATGACCCCCAGCCACTTTGCCTTCTCAATGGCCTTCGCCTTAGGACTAACAGGCGTAGCCCTCCACCGCCACCACCTACTCTCAGCACTTCTGTGTCTGGAGGCAATAATACTCTCCCTATTCGTAGCTTTGTCACTATGGTCACTCAACTTGAGCACGGCTAGTTTTTCACCAGCCCCAATGATCCTGCTAGCATTCTCAGCCTGTGAAGCAGGCACCGGGTTGAGTCTCTTGGTAGCTACCGCACGCACACATGGAACAGACCGTCTCAAAAACCTAAGCCTCCTACAATGCTAAAAGTACTGCTCCCCACCTTAATGCTTATCCCGACAATTTGATTGTCCAAAGCTAGCTGACTTTGGTCATCAGTTTTATCTCACAGCTTCTGTATCGCTATGATCAGTCTAACATGATTTTGTACCCCATCTGAAACAGGGTCAGTTTTTCTTAGTCAGTATATTGCCACCGACCCTCTCTCAACCCCCCTTTTGGTTCTATCATGCTGGTTGCTCCCACTGATACTCATTGCAAGCCAAAATCATACATCAGCTGAACCGCTGCCTCGCCAGCGACTATATATAACACTGCTAGTTACCCTCCAATTATTCCTCATTCTAGCTTTCGGGGCTACAGAACTGATCCTGTTTTACGTTATGTTTGAGGCAACCCTTGTGCCCACACTACTTATTATTACCCGGTGGGGCAATCAGCCGGACCGTATCAATGCGGGGACCTATTTCCTGTTTTATACACTCGCCGGCTCCATGCCCCTCCTGGTGGCCTTACTTGTACTAGCCAATAAGACGGGCACCCTCTCAATCCTAACTATCCACTTCTCGACAAACATGGCCTCAACCACCATGGGGGACAAGCTCTGGTGAGCAGCTTGCATGCTGGCCTTCCTAGTCAAGATGCCCCTGTATGGCGCACATCTCTGACTTCCGAAAGCCCACGTTGAGGCCCCAGTGGCCGGGTCCATAGTCCTCGCTGCTGTACTGCTTAAACTAGGGGGCTATGGAATGATTCGGGTTCTGCCCATGCTAGAGCCTCTGACAGAGCAACTTAGCTACCCATTCATCCTTCTCGCACTATGAGGTGTTATTATAACCGGCGTTATCTGCTTACGTCAGACCGACCTTAAGTCCCTAATTGCTTACTCCTCAGTGAGCCATATAGGCCTAGTAATCGCAGCTATCCTCGTTCAGTCACCATGAGGCCTAACGGGCGCCACTATCCTCATGATCGCCCACGGTCTGACATCTTCTAGCCTTTTCTGTCTAGCTAACACTAACTACGAACGAACGCACACCCGGACCCTTCTACTTGCCCGAGGACTGCAAGTGGTACTGCCCCTTATAGCTACATGATGATTTATCGCCAGCCTGGCAAACCTGGCACTCCCCCCTCTACCCAACCTCATGGGGGAACTCATGATTATCACCTCTTTATTCAACTGAGCCCCCTGAACCATCATCATCACAGGATTGGGAACACTAATTACTGCTGCCTACTCCCTGTATATGTTCCTAACAACCCAGCGGGGCCCAAATTCTTCACATGTCCTTGCTCTTGAACCTTCACACACACGGGAGCACCTCTTAATCACCCTACACCTAGTGCCACTGCTCCTGCTAATATGCAAGCCTGAATTAATCTGAGGCCTCACAACCTGCAGATGTAGTTTAACTTAAAACGTTAGATTGTGATTCTAAAAATGGACGTTGAAACCCCCCTATTTGCCGAGAGAGGCTCGCAGCAATGAAGACTGCTAATTTTCATGACCCTAGTTGGACCCCAGGGCTCACTCCCCCGCTTCTAAAGGATAACAGCTCATCCGTTGGTCTTAGGAACCAAAAACCCTTGGTGCAAATCCAAGTAGCAGCTATGCTAAATAATATATACATTGCAACTTCAGCATTATTGTTAATTTTTACCCTCCTACTATACCCCGTAGCAACTACGCTGGTGCCTACGCGAAACGCGCCCACAGAGGGCCCTTCACAGATCAAGACTGCTGTTAAACTGGCCTTTTTCGTTAGCCTTATCCCACTTTTCTTGTTCCTTAACCATGGTACGGAACAAATTGTGTTCATACACCCCTGGGTGGGCATAGCCAGCTTTGATATCAACATCAGCTTCAAATTTGATTTTTACTCCCTCATTTTTGTCCCCATTGCACTATATGTCTCGTGGTCTATCCTGGAGTTCGCCTCCTGATACATGAGCTCTGACCCCCTCATCGGACGGTTTTTTAAGTACCTGCTCATTTTCCTCATCGCCATGTTAGTGCTGGTTACTGCGAATAACATGTTTCAACTATTCATTGGCTGAGAAGGTGTTGGCATCCTGTCCTTCTTACTAATCGGATGGTGGCACGCCCGAGCCGACGCTAACACCGCAGCGCTCCAAGCTGTATTATATAACCGAGTCGGGGATATTGGGCTCATTTTTACAATAGCATGGATGGCAACCAACCTGGGTACTTGAGAAATCCACCAAATCACTCTTGCCTCCAAAGGACTAGACCTCACCTACCCACTCATAGGGGTAGTGCTTGCAGCAACTGGGAAGTCAGCACAATTCGGCCTCCACCCCTGGCTCCCCTCCGCAATGGAAGGCCCTACCCCCGTCTCTGCCCTCCTTCACTCTAGCACCATGGTCGTCGCCGGAATCTTCCTCCTTGTCCGCATAGGCCCGCTTCTGGAACACAACCCACTAGTGCTCACAACATGCCTTTGCCTGGGCGCCCTCACCACGGTATTTACTGCGCTCTGTGCCCTCACGCAGAATGACATTAAGAAAATTATTGCCTTCTCAACATCCAGCCAACTAGGACTAATAATGGTCGCCATTGGTCTCAACCAACCACAACTAGCATTCCTACACATCTGCACCCACGCTTTCTTTAAAGCAATACTATTCCTGTGCTCCGGCTCCGCTATCCACAGCCTAGACAACGAGCAAGACATCCGGAAGATGGGCACTATGCTGCATTTAACACCACTAACTGCCTCCTGTCTAACTATCGGAAGCCTGGCACTAGCAGGCACCCCCTTTTTAGCTGGTTTCTTCTCCAAAGACGCTATTATCGAAGCTCTTAACACATCTGAACTCAATGCCTGAGCCCTCACACTTACTTTATTGGCCACCTCATTTACCGCTGTCTACAGCTTTCGACTTATTTACTACGTTGTTATAGGCTATCCGCGCTTTCCTAGCCTATCCCCCATCAATGAGAATAGCGCCACCCTCATCAACCCCCTTAAACGTCTTGCTTGAGGCAGCATCGCTGCAGGACTATTGATCATTCAAAATATGGTACCTAACAAAACACCTATTATATCGATACCTCTAAGCCTAAAGCTCGGCGCCCTCTCCGTGACCATCCTAGGACTTGTTACTGCCCTTGAGCTTGTCTCCCTCACAAGCAAACAACTAAAGGCCACACCCAAGCTTGCCCCGTACACCTTCTCAAATATGCTAGGCTACTTCCCAACTATTGTTCATCGGAACGCCCCTAAGGTTGGCCTCATCCTAGGCCAAACAGTTGCAAACCAGCTCCTTGATCAGATTTGACTTGAAAAAGCTGGCCCCAAGGCCGTATCAGCAATTAATACGCCTCTCTCTTCAACAATCAGCAACCTTCAACGAGGGGCCATCAAAAGCTTCCTAGCCATGTTCCTCCTCTCAGTACCCGCAATGTTCTCGGTCATGTGATATCTTAACAGACACCAAAAGCTCAACCTCAATGGCCAGCCTACGAAAGACCCACCCACTCCTAAAGGTTGCAAACGACGCACTAGTAGACCTCCCCGCCCCCGCTAACATTTCCGTTTGGTGAAACTTTGGCTCGCTTCTAGGCCTATGTCTCATTGCCCAAATTTTGACAGGGCTCTTCCTTGCAATACACTATATCTCAGATATCAACTACGCATTTGAATCAGTCACCCACATCACCCGCGACGTCCACTTCGGTTGACTAATCCGGAATCTGCACGCTAACGGGGCCTCCTTCTTTTTTATTTGCATCTATGCTCACATCGCACGAGGACTATACTACGGCTCCTATCTCTATAAGGCGACGTGAAATCTCGGCGTTATTCTCCTTCTACTGGTAATAATGACTGCCTTCGTTGGCTATGTCCTACCCTGAGGACAAATATCATTTTGAGGTGCCACAGTCATCACAAACCTACTCTCAGCCGTCCCCTACGTGGGGGACGCCCTAGTAGAGTGAATCTGAGGTGGATTCTCAGTTGATAACGCTACTCTCAACCGCTTCTTCGCTTTCCACTTTGTACTACCCTTTGTTGTACTGGCAGCTACCGTGCTTCACTTGTTGTTCCTCCATGAATCGGGATCCAACAACCCCCTAGGCCTCGTCTCCGGCACAGACAAGATCTCATTTCACCCATACTTCTCCGTGAAAGACATCGTAGGTTTCGCAGCCCTAGTCCTTTTCCTCGTCCTGATTGCCCTATTTACGCCCAATGCAATAGGAGACCCCGACAATTTCACCCCCGCAAACCCCCTCGTCACCCCACCCCACATCAAGCCGGAATGATACTTCCTATTTGCCTACGCCATCCTTCGCTCCATCCCAAACAAGCTCGGAGGCGTAGTGGCCCTTCTCCTGTCCATTCTAGTACTATTTCTGGTCCCAATACTGCACACTTCGAAGCAGCGAGGACTTACCTTCCGGCCCCTCTCACAATTTATCTTTTGAGTCCTTGTAGCCGACGTCTTAGTACTAACATGAATCGGAGGCATGCCCGTAGAAACCCCATACGTTGTTGTCGGACAGGCAGCCTCCTTCTTGTACTTCTCTATCTTCCTCTGCCTAATACCTGTAGCAGGAACCCTAGAGAACAAACTACTGATTAACTAGGCAGACGCAGCAGTAGCTCAGAACCAGAGCGCCGGTCTTGTAAACCGGAGGTCGGGGGCTAATCCCCCCCTCCTGGGGGGGCCCCACGCCCCCCCGACATGGGGGGCCTCACGCCCCCCCCGGACATGGGGGGGGCTCACGCCCCCCCGGACATGGGGACCCTCCCGCCCATGTACTACTTATAGCCTTATGTATTATCACCATATAGTGAATTTAAACATACAGGTCCCAATTTATCCTACATATTGTACAAATTAAGATTTAATTTACAATTCAACATAATAATCTACTTAACCATATATACCAAGTAGAGACCATCTCTTATAAACTTGTGACATGAGTTGGCAATTAGAGCCCACCAATGACTCCACTCCAGGGTGTAAAGAGATTCTTGAAGGTGAGGGACAACTATAGTAGAATATACAAACGGTGAACTATTCCTGGCATTTGGTTCCTACTTCAAGGACATTACCAGTGATAATACTCATACTTTCACTGAGACTGACATCTGGTTAACGGTGGTAACCACGTATGGGACACCCACCAAGCCGGGCGCTCACTCCACAGGGGCAATTAGTTCCCTTTTATTTTTTTCCTTTTCAGCTTGCATTTCACAGTGTTAAATCAGAAAAAATCAAAGGTTGGACATAACTGTCGTACCACTCAGGTAAATGTGGTGAATGATGTAAAGTCATTACTGTAAGGGCTGCATTAATCTATATCAGGTGCATACAGTATTCTTTATTCAATATATTAATTCTTTGTGCCCCCCTTCCACCCTTTTTTAAGGTTTAGCCCCCTACCCCCGTTACTTGGGGAGGGTTAAATCTTAAGTGAGAAAGTATGAAATTATTTTCAAGTTGCTGTTACATATATACTAAAATGAAATTAAATGAGATTAAATGAAATTGAAATTAAATAAGATTCGATTTTTAGAAAGATGGGGCTCGAACCCAACCTGAAGAGATCAAAACTCTTAGTGCTTCCAGTACACTACTTTCTACTGAATTTCTAAGACCTGCAAGTTGTTATCTCGCATCCCCTGCATGCAAAGCAGGAACTTTAATTAAGCTAAGGCCTACAATCAAGCTCCGGCGGGCCTTTCACCTGCTTCTTAAGATTTGCAATCTAACGTGGTAACACCCCAAAGCTGACAGGAAAAGGATTTCAACCTCTGTTCATGGGACTACAAGCCAGCACTTATGCACTCAGCCACCCTGTCACCAACAAATTGTGTCGAGAAAGGAGGGGATCGAACCCCCGTATATCGATTTCAAGTCGACCACATGACCATTCTGCCACTTTCTTGAGGTGCTAGTAAAAATATTACCCTGCCTTGTCGAGACAGAGTTTCAGGTTAGACCCCTGAGCACCTTTAAATCGTACGGAGGGCCCCACGAGACAACCCACGCGTTAACTCTAGTACAACGAGTAATGTTAAAAATAAAGCCGCCGCCCCTGCCACTAGAAGCCCTGCCGCTGAAGAATACATAAGCGCTACGCCGTCCATATCCCCACGGGTTGCAGGGAACTCTTCCGTATCATCAGCGCCTATTCAAGAAGCCTCGTATCAGCCCCCTCAAAGGACGAGTGATATGCCAACAGCGGCCACTATTAGAAGCAGTGTGTTGGTAAGAACAGGAAGACTTCCCCACGCTTCAGGGTAAGGTTCAGCCGCCAAAGCAACAGAATATGCAAAAACAACAAGTATGCCCCCCAAGTAGATTAGGAGTAAGACCAACGATAAGAAGGAACCCCCATATCCGGTCAGTAGCGCACAGCCTACGCTGGCTGCAGCAACAAGCCCTAGCGCTGCAAAGTAAGGAGAGGGATTAGAGGCGACTGCCACTAACGCTACCACGAAGCAAAACAAAACTAATCATATAATAAAGGTCACGGTTAATACTTGGAATTTGACCAAGACTGGCGATTCGAAAAACCACTGTTGTCTTTCAACTACATCAACCTTACAGTGATTAATTTTGAATACACACACTCAGGGAGAAGAGAGTTGAACTCCTACCCCTAGCTCCCAAAGCTAGGATTCTTAAATTAGACGACCCCCTGGCCACCTCAAAGAACTCCACCATAGAAAGTGCTTATAAAATCTAATTCTACACTCAATGTATATACATTCATTCACTTTTAATCTATGTAATATGCGAATGGTGACACAACACTCCCGAGGTCTTATAACAGTCATCATGATTTCTACTGCCCCTATTGACTCATGGGCGTCGCACTCAACATTGTAATTACAATCATTACGCCGTGGACAGAAGTACCCCCCCCCCGGGGGGAGAAACCGCACCACACTGATATGAGTCCCAATGAACTGCTACTATGTAGACCCCCAACATGAAGAATCCTCAGGTAGTATTATGCCGCGTGCACCTTATGGTACAACTGGCCGAGTACAATGCTAGATAACACAAACTTCAAATATCAGCAATATATACCCCCAGTGGTAATTATTTTTATGACTACTCTTACAGTCATTACACCCACACAATGTTTCACTATGACTCTGCCCCACAAGCTTTAATGGCAAAGACAATTGACTAACTAAGCTCTTATA